CGAAAAGTAGACATGAGATAACAAATCAAGTCTTTCCCTAAGATTTCGAATAGCTGTCCCGAATTCGAGTTGATTATGTTTCGTTTCTTCCTCGGAGAAAGACGATCAAACAATTCCCAATCATGGTCCTTGCGGATCGGATCATCCGTATAGGATAAAAAAAGAAACTCCAGATATTTGCTATCTTTCTCTTTGAATGAGATCTCAATTCCAGCTACGGTTTCATTAGATATCTGACAACTAGAATCCCTCTTTTTTCCGATCCGGTTCCTCCACCACCGCGAACCCCGGTTAGATTCAGGCATGATACGCTTTTTCTTTATTGGGAGAACCCAAGTACTCTCTTGCGGATCCATGAAACAACTCTCAGAAACCTTTTTCCCTTTTGGAAGATACAGGAGCGAAACAATCAACCTATTTCTATTGGAAGACCAAAGAGATTCTTCCAATGTCTCCTTTCTGGGTCCAATGGAATTCATAGGTATAGGAAGAAGCCCCATCAAATAGAGATTTTTTCTTTCGACCATCTTTCGATTGTTAATACGAGATATAAGGACCACTACTACAAGCAGTACTACACCTTTGATCGTGAAATATCGATTGCTTGTTGCACCCTGTGAATCACGTGAAAGTAGGATACTCCAAATTCGGGGGTCAAAGAGTTTCATAAAACGTTCTTGGTGGAAAAAAATGTGAGTGAAAGATCCCGCTGAATCGAATTTGATCCATGAATCTAAGAAATAGTGAGAATTCTTGATCTCTCTCAATATCTCTCTCAATTCGAATATCCAGGATTTGAATTGATGTCGTTTCATTGATTCCTCCTAAAGATTTCATTTCAATTGGAATTTGGTTATTCACGATGTACGATGATCCCTGTTAAGCATCCATGGCTGAATGGTTAAAGCGCCCAACTCATAATTGGCAAATTCGTAGGTTCAATTCCTGCTGGATGCACACCAATGGGAACATTCAATAAGTCTATTGGAATTGGCTCTGCATCAACGGAATCTCATAATCCATACATAGCGAATTGGTACGGTATATTCATACCATAACATATGAACAGTAAGAACTAGAATTCTTATCGATACTGGAACTCATAGGGAAGAAAATGGATTTATGGATGGAATCAAATATGCAGTCTTTACAGAAAAGAGTATTCGGTTATTGGGGAACAATCAATATACTTCTAATGTCGAATCAGGATCAACTAGGACAGAAATAAAGCATTGGGTCGAACTATTCTTTGGTGTCAAGGTAATAGCTATGAATAGTCATCGACTCCCGGGAAAGGGTAGAAGGATGGGACCTATTATGGGACATACAATGCATTACAGACGTATGATCATTACGCTTCAACCGGGTTATTCTATTCCACCTCTTATAGAGAAAAGAACTTAAAGCAAAAGACTTAATAACACGGCAATACATTTATACAAAACTTCTACCCCGAGCACACGCAATGGAGCCGTAGACAGTCATCAAGTGAAATCCAATCCACGAAATAATTTGATCTATGGACAGCATCATTGTGGTAAAGGTCGTAATGCCAGAGGGATCATTACCGCAGGGCATAGAGGGGGAGGCCATAAGCGTCTATACCGTAAAATCGACTTTCGACGGAATGAAAAAGATATATCTGGTAGAATCGTAACCATAGAATATGACCCTAATCGAAATGCATACATTTGTCTCATACACTATGGGGATGGTGAGAAGAGATATATTTTACATCCCAGAGGGGCTATAATTGGAGATACCATTGTTTCTGGTACAGAAGTTCCTATATCAATGGGAAATGCCCTACCTTTGAGTGCGGGTTGAACTATTGATTTACGTAATTGGAAGTAACCAATTAGGTTTACGACGAAACCTAGAAATCGATCACTGATCCAATTGGAGTACCTCTACGGGATAGACCTCAACAGAAAACTGTTGAGTAACGGCAGCAAGTGATTGAGTTCAGTAGTTCCTCATAGAAAATTATTGACTCTAGAGATATGGTAATATGGAGAAGACAAAATTGTTTGAAGCGCGCACAGAACCGGAAGCGCCCCTTGTTTCAAAGAGAGGAGGACGGGTTATTCACATTTCATTTGATGGTCAGAGGCGAATTGAAAGCTAAGCAGTGGTAATTAGAAAGACCCCCCGGAGAAAAAGAGAGATGTCTCCTACGTTACCCGTAATATGTGGAAGTATCGACGTAATTTCATAGAGTCATCCGGTCTGAATGCTACATGAAGAACATAAGCCAGATGACGGAACGGGGAGACCTAGGATGTAGAAGATCATAACATGAGTGATTCGGCAGATTTTGATTCCTATATATCCACTCATGTGGTACTTCATCATACGATTCATATAGGATCCATCTGTCTAGATATCATCATATACATCTAGAAAGCCGTATGCTTTGGAAGAAGCTTGTACAGTTTGGGAAGGGGTTTTTATTGATAAAAAAGAAGAATCTACTTCAACCGATATGCCCTTAGGCACG